GATAATAATGCAAGGACGTCTTGTTATCACTAAAGTGATATCCATATAGATATCAATATATCACTTGTGACTTTCTTTGTTACAAAACACTAATTTGAATTGTTAATCTAAAATTCAAATTATTAAATAAAATAAAATCATAAGAAGAAATATGTAAGCTACCCACTTGATTTCCATGGGATTGTAGTTCAATTGGTCAGAGCACCGCCCTGTCAAGGCGGAAGCTGCGGGTTCGAGCCCCGTCAGTCCCGGCGGAAAAAGACAAAAACTCCCCCCCTTTTTTTCTGGGCAAGGGGATCAAAATGGTTTCGTTTATCTTTTTGTTTGATTGTTAGTTTTTCATCAAGCAAAAGAAATAGGTATTTCCATTATTTTAACTCGCATCAATTGCAATTGATAATTGATGGTAGAGAGCCATATGTAAATTAGTATAATTCTAATTATTGAGAGCATTTAACACTTCAAGAACGAAGTACTGTACGGGGTTTCGGCTTTTTCTCAGTTAATCGCCCCTTAACTCGTGTAGGAAAATGTAATAGGATAGCGTATAATACGTTTGCCAATAATACCTATCGATATATACTTTTCTTCAAGTAATTGAAAAAGTAATTGAAAATAGTTTAAATCCAACCGCGGAAAGAGTATATTTTTAAAAATGATAAAATGAGTGTTCACTAATGAATATGCTCTTTTTAAAGATTATAGTCGATGCCGAAGAAAAAACTTGTAAGAAAGTTACAATACAGTATACAATAGTTAATTTTTTTTTTTGAATATTTTAGTTTTCTTACTGGGACTCGGCTTTATCACATTGCCTTTCTTTGTTTTCTAAAAAGGTGATAGACCCTTAAATAATTTGTAAAATTTTAAATTGAACCTCGTACTTGTTTTCTCTATTTGATTTCTATTGTTTATTTAAGGGTCTTTAGAAACTCTTCGTGTAAACAATCAAAGTAGAAAAGGTCTTTTATAATACTTCATCAGATGGTTGTACAAGGAAAGTAAAGTACTAGATTGTATAAAAGAAAGCAAAAAAAAAAAAAAGAAATATTTTTTGATTGGATCGGGAATCTTATTATGTATTCGGTGTGGATAAAAGATCTTCCTATGCTATACTATTAAATTCTTGACGATGAATCGATTTTATAGTTCCGATATTGTTATTCATGATATTTATTTTATTCGATATCATCGCCATCTAATTCATCTGAGTTAGTTTACAAACGAAAGATTTCTCATCTCTATGTCATCTCTATGGGATTAAATCCCGAGATATTCCAAAGAAAAAAACTAAATAATAAACGATTAAATTATGGAAGTCAACATTCTTGCATTTATTGCTACTGCACTCTTCATTCTCGTTCCTACTGCTTTTTTGCTTATAATTTATGTAAAAACGGTTAGTCAAAATAATTAATTTGAATAAAATTTTACTATCAATGAAAAAAGGGGATTTCAAATTCTCGTCTTAAATGAAAGGAATGCATTAGACTCAGTAGTAGTATCCTAAGGGGCCTGCTAGTATGGTAGAAAGAGATCTCTTTCTACCATACTAGCCATTATGGTTATTGTAATGTATAAAGATACAAGTGACTTAATATAAAGGAATACACCTATACCTCTATTTTTCTTTATAAATGTCAATATAACTTAAATAGAATAGTAAATTCATGTACATATTTTCTCAATTTCATTTGTTTGTTTGGTCCATTTAATAGAGATAATCCGAATTCGATGGAAACTTCTTCAGATTTTGAAAAGGGGGTTACCCCAGGAATGGTTAACGGTGTAAACCCTGATATAAAAAAAGAAAATGAGTCAAAGTCAATAAAACAAAACATAAATCCAATTTAAATAAAAAAAAAAAATATTAAAAAATTTGCCAATCGGTCTAGAAAACTAAAACAATTGATGCAGGTTGATAGAGTTTATTACCGCAATTAGGAGTACTTCTAGAGTCCACTTCTGCCCCACACTACGAGAGAGAGGGAAAATGTAAAAACTACCATTAAACCAGCCCACGCGAGACTTACTATATCCATGTGAATTTTGTCCCCTATGAATATGAAGAAACTATTCCATTATTGTTCACTAATAATAGTGAAATCACTGGTGCAGAGTCAAAAAAGGTAGAGGTATTTGGTCACCATTGATGAACTACTCCAAAAAATCCACTTATCTTATAATGAGTTATTCTTATTTTATTCTTAATTATAGAATTTCTAGTAGAATCGACAAGAGGTAAACACAAGTAAACGAAAACTTTTTGAAGTATCCAAGGAATCTTACTCACGTGTGGAAAGAACAAGCCTTTTTCTTTCTTGTAGCGTTTTTTATTTTTTTAAGTAAAATGAAAGGCAATTCTTCAGATAATCTAATATTGATTGAATGTCTGAGCAGTCCGAAACTTTCATGAGTCTGTATCCAAAGTATCTTAGGTCCTTTCCAAAACTATTAATTTCATTTCTTCTCTGGCTATCCAATCTAATTGAAGACTCAGACGGATTTCCCTCTACTACTTTAAGTTTAAGTTTTCCTTGAAGCTGATAGGCAAAACTTTCGATTAGAGAATAGAACCTCGCGAGCCAGGGGTTGAGAATCACAAAAAGAAAGTCTCAAGAGTCTTTTCCTACGTTTGTTATACTAAAGAATTTCAAGTCTGTTGTTGTGTTGAGGCGGCACCCGGATTTGAACTGGGGAAAAAGGATTTGCAGTCCCCCGCCTTACCACTCGGCCATGCCGCCAAAACGATAGAAACTAGATTCCAATTTTCTCGTTTTTTTTTTTTGCAACCCCAAAAAAATATATAGATTTTCAGTCAAAAAATTAGAGCATCCAGGACAAATCAGAACCATTAACTATTGATTGTAAATTTATGACCGTTTTTGAATTCAAATCTACATTTTTTTTATTTCTAATAAGATAAGAAAATCATTAGAATCATTAGAAATGGATTTAGAACTAATCGATATTGAGTTTTTTCAATAAAAAAAAAATCTTCTTCAATTTCAATTATAAGAGGAATTATGAGTATATGTAAACCCCAGAATAAGAACATACATTTTGAGGAGTAATTCTCAATAAATTTTTTTATTTAAATTTTTCATTAAATACATTGAAGAGCATGTGCTGTCCCCAATAGAACTCACAATAAACGAAGAGAAAGAGACATATATATCTGTGCATTCTTTATTTATTTTAATAATAAACAAAATTAATAAATAAAAAAAAGTTTTCTATTTATTATATGTTTATCCGCTCAAACAGATCCAATCATTAATACATTTTTTTATGGTATGTAATCAAATTGGAATATGTAATATCATAGGTGAAAATGAAATTACTTTTTTTCGATTCTTTACAAAACTCCATAAGTTCCAGTGGTATTTCTCAATTCTGTTCCATTTTGATCTCTTTCTTATAAAAAATTCCAATTGAATCTAGTCTCCGTTCATACGTATTTAATACAGTCCACATATCTTGCGGTTGGATAAAATTTCATGTGATTCAGTAAACAGAATAGAAATTCCATTATTGCTAGATCGAATTCTATGGATATAATTCGGTGAAGAATGAGAGATGGGATGGGATTTTTTTCAATAAACGGATAAATGGGAAATTCAAACAAGGTGCTCGGGGATGGAAAAGAGGGAACCTCTACAATACCTGGATTTAATCAGATACAATTTGAAGGGTTTTATCGGTTTATTGATCGGGGTTTAATAGAAGAACTTTCTAAATTTCCAAAAATTGAAGATATAGATCACGAAATTGAATTTCAATTATTTGTGGAAACATATCAATTGGTAGAACCTATGATAAAAGAACGAGATGCTGTCTATGAATCACTTACATATTCTTCTGAATTATATGTATCCGCAGGATTAATTTGGAAAACCAGTAGGAATATGCAAGAACAAAGAATTTTTATTGGAAACATTCCTTTAATGAATTCCCTTGGAACTTCTATAGTAAACGGAATATATAGAATTGTGATCAATCAAATATTGCAAAGTCCTGGTATCTATTACCAGTCAGAATTGGATCATAATGGGATTTCGGTCTATACCGGCACCATAATATCAGATTGGGGAGGCAGGTTAGAATTAGAGATTGATAAAAAAGCAAGAATATGGGCTCGTGTGAGTAGGAAACAGAAAATATCTATTCTAGTTCTATCATCAGCTATGGGTTCGAATCTAAGAGAAATTCTAGAGAATGTTTGCTACCCTGAAATTTTCTTATCTTTCTTGACCGATAAGGAGAAAAAAAAAATTGGGTCAAAAGAAAATGCCATTTTGGAGTTTTATCAACAATTTTCTTGTGTAGGTGGAGATCCAATATTTTCTGAATCCTTATGTAAGGAATTACAAAAAAAATTCTTTCACCAAAGGTGTGAATTAGGAAGGATTGGTCGCCGAAATATTAACTGGAGACTGAATCTTAATATACCTCAGAACAATATATTTTTATTACCACGAGATATATTAGCAGCTGCCGATCATTTGATTGGGATGAAATTTGGAATGGGTACACTTGATGATATGAATCATTTGAAAAATAAACGTATTCGCTCTGTAGCGGATCTTTTACAAGACCAGCTCGGGTTGTCTCTGGCTCGCTTAGAAAATGTAGTTAAGGGAACTATAGGTGGAGCAATTAGGCATAAATTGATACCTACTCCTCAAAATTTGGTAACTTCAACCCCGTTAACAACTACTTATGAATCCTTTTTCGGATTACACCCATTATCTCAAGTTTTGGATGGAACTAATCCGTTGACACAAATTGTTCATGGGAGAAAGTTGAGTTATTTGGGCCCTGGCGGATTAACAGGGCGAACTGCTAATTTTCGGATACGAGATATCCATCCTAGTCACTACGGGCGTATTTGCCCCATTGACACGTCTGAAGGAATCAATGTTGGACTTATTGGGTCTTTATCAATTCATGCCAGGATTGGTGATTGGGGGTCGTTAGAAAGTCCATTTTATAAACTC